AAACTCAAAAGAAAAAAAAAAACTACAAAAAGTAACTACTATTATATATACTAATAATTAATATATATATTAAAACGTTATATATAGAAAAAGTAATCTATCTATATATATGTAAACTAAGAATAGGAATTTTTAACGAATGGAATCAAGAAGGAAAAGATCGACACAAGAAAAGGAATTTTAGACATCCTTTTCTTGTGTCGAAGACCAGCAAGACAAAAAAAACTCCCTATAGTCCCTAAAATTTGTTGTGTCGCCGATTTATGGTTCCCCCACTTTTTTTTCTGCGCTTGCTTTCCTTATCTTATTTTAGTATATAGTAAAATTTTCCATTCTAATATAAAAAACTCTTGATTATTGCTACATTCTATCAATTTAAATTGGTCAATAACGACAGAGTTACATCACACCCCTTCCCTTTTTTTTTTTAATAAAGAAAAGGGAGTAAAGTGAATTCTTCTCAATATACATACTAGGATTAGGACTATGATAGAATTAATTCCTGACATCTGGTCAAAAAGGAATAGAAAATCTAAAGAGAGGCGAAAGGCTTTTCATAATTCTTTTGACCAGACCAAATCGGGAACAAAAAATTTTTTTGTTCTTTTTTACGACTTTTATAAAGCTAAATAAGCAGATTTAAAAATTCATTTCGGATAGTTGAACCTTCTCAAACTGTTTCTTTTTAAGAACCAAAAAGATTTGTGCCAAAACAACCGATCCTAAGAAGAACAAAAGGCCTTGGACACGTAATGGATCTTGAAGTACTATTTCCGCATCCCCCTGACCAAATCCGCCCACATTAGGATTGCTCGTTAATGGTTGATCGAGTTTAATGGATTCGCCCTCCGAAACAAGAAGTTCTAGGCCTCGAGGGATAATATCAATCACTTGGCGTCCATTCGATGCATCCACTATGGTTATTTCATATCCCCCCTTTTCTTTTCGTAAAATTTTGCTTATTATCCCTCCTGCCGTAGCATTATAAACTGTATTGTTACTTTTGCTACCATCAGGATAAATCTGACCCCTTCCCCTGTTTCCGCCTACGTATATAGGATATTTTAAGAAGTGAGCATCTTTATTAGTAGCAGGGTCTGGGGCAAGAATAGGAAAGGTTATTTCACTATATTTTTGACCAGGAACAGGACCTATCACAAGAATATTTTTATTATTGGGGCGATAATTCTGAAAAGACAGATTTCCTATCTTTTCTTTCATCTCGGGTGAAATACGATCAGGGGGGGCTAATTCAAACCCCTCCGGTAAAATAAGAACAGCTCCCACATTCAAAGCTCCTTTTTTACCATTAGCTAGAACTTGTTTTAGTTGCATATCATAAGGAATTTTAACAACTGCTTCAAATACAGTATCAGGAAGTACCGCTTGTGGAACCTCAATATCCACGGGCTTATTAGCTAAATGGCAATTGGCACAGACAATACGCCCAGTTGCCTCTCGTGGATTTTCATAATTCTGCTGGGCAAAAATCGGATATGCGCTTGAAATGGATGCCCAAGTTATTATATATATCACGAGTGAGACAGATATGGAGCGAGTAATCTCTTCCCTTATCCAAGAAAAGGTCTTTCTAGTTTGCATGGTCCAATCATTTATCCCGAAAATTTCTACAATAAAGTTAGGTAGGTTGATAATATACTTCCCTAGCCACAATTCTGCTATTTACATTTACTGAAAAAAAAAAATAAATATTTTTTGTTGAAATATACAAGGAATCCCTCATGGGTAAAAAGAGTAAAGTAAAAACGACTTTTATTTGGTTATGATGTATAAGGTAAGAAAGATTATAATTGGATCAGTGAATCATTTTTTAGTCATTTATTGCATGATAAATCACTACAAGTGACGGAGATACACGATTTAAATAACGAAAAATCCAATATTTAAAAATTGTATCAAGAATGACTGGAAAGGTAGAAACTAGACCAGATAAAATTTGCTCATACTGAGCAAACCCCAAATCTTTGTAAATATAACCAATCATTAGTTCCCAACCGTGAGGCGAATGGAATCCGATACATAAATCAGTTAATAAAAGAATCGAAAAAGCTTTAATTGTATCACTTAAATTATATAGGAATTCTTGAACCCAAGAATTCAGAATAAAAAGCTTTTCCCTACCCCAAAAGGAATAACCACTTAGAATAACGAAAGATATTAGATTTGTCGAGAAGTGCAAGATTGTATGGATACGATACTCATTGTGTATCTTGATGAATTGGATCGTTTCTTTGTGGATTCCTAGACGAAATTTTTGTAAATTGGTTTCTGGGTATTCCTTTATCATTTCATCCAGCTGGAATAGTTCCTCTAATTGTATGAATTTTTCTAGAACACTTTTTTCTTGAATATCATTCAAAAAGGTTTCGCATTGTCTAGTATTCCACCAATTAGTAATCCAAGTTTTCAAACTTTTATTACAGCAGAGAGAGATCAACCAGGGCAAAAAGACTATAGATGTAAAATAAAAAAAAGGAATGAATGCTTTCTTTTTTGCCATTTTGAATCTGTGAATTATTAATGAACCTACCTCATTTGTTGATTCTATTAGATCTAATATTTCTGTCGAGCATGAGTTTCTATTATAATTCGAATAGAATGTATTCAGCCTATGAATCCATTTTATCTTTTTCTTTTGATTCAAAACTTAGTCTTTGCTTTGAATCTAGAAAGAATACAGAAATATACTCAGAATACACTTCCAATTTGAATAAAGAAAAATTTTGGTTTCTCGGATGTTATTCCCCCTTTTTCGATCAATACTAAAAGAACTTTTTCAAATTTATAGACGAAGAAACTCCTTTTTTTTCTAGCAAATATATTAAAAATGAGCCTAAAAGAATAGATGAATGTTCAATCGAAAAAAGAAAGAAATTATTTAGTTTTTTCTTCCTACTGCTAAAGCATTTAATTAATTCATTTCAAAAAACTTCAATTGGTACACGCAAGAAGTAAGCCAATTCAGCAGCTTTTTGCTCAATTTCTCGTGTAGTAAAATTCTCATCAGTACGAATTAAAGGAATAGCCCCTTGACCTCTAATTTCCATATAAAGGACACGCCGAGCAGAAACACCCTCTTTAACTTCTATTCTGATGGACTGAATATCTTTCATAAGGAATCGTAAAAAGATGCGACGACTTTTTCCAGGAAATCCCCAACGAAAAATACGAACTATTCCTTCTTTTCGGTCGAAAAGATCATAACCACTACCCACATTCCACAAAATAGTGCACCACAAATAGCAACTAATAAAGAGACCCGCGATCCCATAGAAAGACATCACAATCCCTTGCGGAAAAAAAATGATTTGCTGAGACGGAAATAACGATATAAAATTTCTACCAAGATAACTGGAAGTTCCAACCAAAAAGAATCCTAATGAACCTAAAAATAGTATAAAGGCCCAGAAGAAATTACTTGTTTTTCGAGACCCCGTTATAAATTCTATCCATATAGATTCTGATCGCCAACTCATATATATTAGATCCAGTTATACAATTTTTTGGAATTGAGAAAATATGACTTTCCTTTTTTTTCAAGTGACTCTCATCAACTTTTTTATTTATGTTTGTAGGAATCTACGTGTTATATAATATTCTACCAAATGGGTCTTATCGAATCGAAGTTTTTAAAAGAAAAAGGAGTGATACGATTAGGTTTCATCCGATCTAAAAAAATTTATTTTTTTGAATATGAAGAAATAAAGAAGCCATTGCGAGTGCCGGAAAGACTAGGCCTACTAAAGGCACAAAAATGGAGGGTAAGTTGTTGAAAGTTGTCATAAAATGGGTACCTCAATTTAATATTTGTAACTGTTATTGTTATATTCTGAATTCTAAAGATATCTTAGAATATTTTGTATTTTTATTATTTCTAATATATATATTAATTATACTAAGTAATTATACTAAGTATCTTTAAGTAAATATATATATCTAAAACTAATATACAACCTAATAGAAATATATAGAATAGAACCTAATAGAAATAGAATAAAAAATAGGTACAAGAAAGGCCAAACTAAATAAATGGACTTATTAATCTTTCAAAATAAAATAATAGATTTATCATAATCCCCTTGTTAGATTTATGATTCTTTTTGTTCTTTTTGTCTTCTATTTTTGTCTTCTAATAGTCATAAATAAATAAAAAATTTTATTCCATTACAAATTTCTACAAAATTGATTAGAATCTGATCCAACAACAGGGAGTTTTCGGTAAATGCAAAAAGATGGAAGACTCTCTTCTGTATATATCTCTATTTGAGATCTCTATACATATGCAAGCAATAGAGTAAAATGAACTTTGTTTTATTTGTCTAGTCGAATTTTAACTTCACGAAAGCAAAAAATCACTTTTTATCTTGTTGATAGAGGTTTACTGAGTAGTAAACAAGAATATCGATAAAAAAGTATTCTAAATAAAAATGCATTTTTCAGGTTTTTCGTTTAATTCTCATAAACTAGCTGTTCTATTTTATTTTTTTTTTGTTCAAAGGAAAAAAAGCATGAAGCTGAAATAACTCACTCAGAACACCTTTTAAAGTATTACGTGGTACAATTGCATCCAACAAGCCCTTACGTAATAAAGATTCAGCCGCTTGTGAGCCGTCAGGCACGGCTTTTTTCAATGTTTGTTCAATTACTATTTTACCCGCAAATGCAATATAGGCATAGGGTTCGGCAATAATGATATCCCCCAACATACCAAAACTAGCTGTCACCCCACCGGTAGTAGGGGATGTAAGAATTGATATATAGAATAACTTTTTACTTGATTGATAATCACATAAAACCGAAGAAATTTTAGCCATTTGCATCAAACTTAAACTTCCTTCTTGCATTCGTGCTCCTCCGGAAGAACACACTAAAATAAGAGGTAAACGTTGATTGGTAGCATACTCGACCAAACGAGTAATTTTTTCGCCTACTACGGATCCCATACTACCCCCCAAAAACTGAAAATCCATAACCCCAAT